CCAATAAAAACGGTTTGTTCTTGCATATCTCTACCGGTTTTCCAAATTAGTCCCGCGGGTACATATAATTCAGAAGAATATGTGAGTGATTCATACACAGCATCTCTTTCTTTTATCAAGGGTTCTACCAATTTATATGTTTCCACAAATAATTTAAATTCAATTTCTTGATCTTCAATTTTTGGAAATTTATGAAATTCTTCCGTCAAGCCCTGATTAATGAATCTACAAAATCCCTCAAATTGAATCTGACTAAATCCAGGTATTGTGGACATTCCCTCATTTCCATTCCGGAGCATCTTAATCTTAAGTTTCCTGTTTATCGAAAAAATCCCATTATTGACTCACTATTCATCGAACCATACGGATCGATCTAGCAATGATGGAATGTATATTCTGTTTACTGAATCACATGAAATTTCAGCCAACTCCATATATGTAATGTATTTCATACGTATGAACGGAAACGAGACGGAGGAATGAAGAGCATTTTCGACGCAAGTTCGAATTTGCGACAAGTACAAATGGAAATGAATTGATAAAACATTCCTGGAAAAAAAAATTCTATCACTTCCACTTATGGAGTCTTGTATAGAATATAAAAATTGATCCAATTTCTACCTATTATTATGATATTACGATCAGATTGGGTACCAAAAAAATAAATGGATTCAGGATTAAATCTGCTCTTTATGAATGAGATAAAGACAGAATAATCAGGAGCAGTATAGAATTTCCTTTTTTTAGCACACTTTAACGTTCAAAAAAGAATTCGTGGATTCTTTTTGGTAGTAGAATTTATAGATAGAATACGATTGAATTGCGTAATAGTAATAGGAGTAGTATTTATTAAGTACATGCCGATATACCTATCCGCATATCGCATCTTTTATCGTAATTTTACTTGTGGCAACAGAAGTCAGGTCGCACTATATCATAATTCCTATTTTCTATTCAAAATATTCAATGAAAAATTTAAGCACGATAATTCTCTATAGGGATATGTACATAAGAGAAAGACCCAATTCGGTATCTGTGTAACAATTTCTGTTCTGGGGTTTACATATACACATATATTTTGTTATAATTGAAATTGAAAAGGATTGATTATTGAAAATAATTGATACTGATTAGTCGTAAATCAATTTGATTTTGTTATACCATTAAAGAAACACAATTTGAGATACAAATTTAAGAACCGTTCACTAATTCTAAAGTAAAAATAGTTAATGGTTCCAATTTGCCCTGAATTTTTCGGTCTGTGACCGGAAATCTATTTTTTCTCTTTTCAATAGAAGGAGAAGGGAAGTTTTTAAGCAGTGTGTCTTTTGAGATACAATCAATCGAAGAGAATAATCTAAACTGGATCCAATAAAAAATAGGGATTAATTTTTGAAAAGGGATAAGTACAATGGGATTCAAGATAAAAAAAAATTAGTAATAGAATATGGATGGATAAAAATATTGTCCATTTTGGATCAGATTTGGCGGCATGGCCAAGTGGTAAGGCGGGGGACTGCAAATCCTTTATCCCCAGTTCAAATCCGGGTGTCGCCTGATCAACAAAAGACTTGAAATTTCTTATTCTGCTGATCTAACTCGACAAATTCTTGCCCCGCAAGAAGCAGAGGCAAACGACTAGGCCTGTCGTGTCGATACTTGATTTTTAGAATCCATAATTCTATAAAAAAAACTGTAAATTTTTTTTTTCTCAAAATCTGGGTTCTGGGTACCGGTCCAAACCGGTACCAATAGGTATGAAGTAACCCTTACTTATTAATGATTGATTCGGACATTTATTTGATTTATGATATCAATTGAATCAAATAAATCAAATAAATAGTGAGAGTCAATTCTAGGATTCAGAACTACGAAAGTAAGAGGTCGGAAATCTTAGTATCCAAAGGTTCCTAAAGGACACTCCATTTTTGAAGGACACTCCATTTTTGCTCCTAGGATTGAAGAAGAGATTATACGAAAGACTATCAAGACTTCCTAATTATCTTACACTACCTATACTAAATACTAAAATAGTGTCTACTGACTCTGTCTGGAATTAGATTGAATAGAATAGGCTGATGGATGGGAAATCAATTTAGAAGTTGTGGAAAGGACTGAAGATACTTTGTATCCAGACTCACGAGAGGCTTTGAGTACTCAAACATTCAATCAACATGGTTGGGCGGCTCTTATTTATAGAGTAAAAAGAAAAGTTGAAAAAAAAAAATTCTTTGCCGATTACAAAAAAAAGAATGTATGTAATAATGGTGGTGGTGTCTTACCATTCCATTCTTTCACAGAAAGAAAGACGTAAGCCTTAGATCAAATAAAATAGAGGTATCTAATAGATGGTTATCTATCTTGATGGTATATTTTGACGTCTTTTGCTTATGAAAGAAAGGTAACAAACAATAGGTCTTACTATTTCTACATGCTCCATTAGGAGCATTCCTTTGCTATTTCTAAATAAAAGGTGTGTGTATCGTATTTGTGCTTAATGCTTCCCGATTCTACCAGAAATTTTCTAATATAGGAACTTGTTACGAGTGGATTCATTGGATTAGTTCATCAATAGCCTTAAGTCAGAATACTATTTTCTTTTGACTCTGCACCATTGATTCCACTATGATTATTGATCAATAATCAATAATGAAATAATTCCTTCATAGAGATAGGAGACATAATTCACATGGATATAGTAAGTCTCACTTGGGCTGCTTTAATGGTAGTCTTTACATTTTCCCTCTCACTCGTAGTATGGGGAAGAAGTGGACTCTAGGGGTACTACTAATTGAATAATCGATTGAGTGATCGAATTGTATCAATCGTTTAATTGATCGTTTTGCGAAACTAAAAAAAAAAAAAAGATTCCTTGGTTTCGTTTTCTTTTATTTTTTTTTTTAGTTTTTTTTATATAGTTAATATATGCCCATACCCATACTATTTTTCCTCCATTAATTCTTTCGATGGATCTCGGGACTTATATATATATATATTTAGTTTATTATATATATATATATTTAGTTTATTATATATAAAATAAATAAATATATATTATATATAAATCTAATTATTAATATAAATCTATATATTAAGTTATAAGTTATAAGAAGCCTAGGAATTAGAAGAGTTGGCCTTGGATTATTTTGGATTGATCGAAACCCATACAAGTAGATGTAGCGAAAAAAAAAAGAAATAGAATTAGAATTAGACTGCTATTTCGATGTATATGTATTAGATGTACATCTAATACATGTACATATTGTAAATTGATCTATATCTATATAAAACCATATCTGTATACAACTTTATATGATAAAATTTATATGATAATACTATTTATATGATAATATATTTATATGATAAAAATATACAATACTATCTAGTGTGGTAGAAAGAACTATATTATATATAGTTCTTTCTACCACACTATCTCAGATACTTATGATTCCAGCCAAATCGTTTCATTTAAAACTTGGAGTTTTAATCCCTTTCTTTTATTTCTTCAATCATTGATAAGAACTAATAATCCAACCAAGTTTCAGTTAAATTAATCATTTTGACTGACTGTTTTTACGTAGATGATAAGTAAAAAAGCAGTAGGAACTAGAATGAACAGTGCAGTAGCAATAAATGCGAGAATATTGACTTCCATAATCTCATTGTTTTTTTTACTTCGCAATAACTCGGGATCTAATCCCATAGAGATAAGAAATTTGACTCCTGTCAATTCAATGGGATGAATTGAATTCTGATGATACTGAATCGGATCAATATTACGAATAACAATATCTGATCCATCAAATCGATTCATCGTCGAGAGTTGAATAGTATAACATAAGAAAATCTTTTATTTTATCCATACTAAATCCGAAATGGGATTCTTTATTGGATCAGGAATTCCATTGAATTTTTCATCCTTTTTTCCACTTTTTTTCTTTTCCATAACCTACTGTCTTTGTCTTCCTTATACAACTCTCTTTCCTTATACTTATACATACAATTATGAGATATTATATGACCGGTATTCTATGGGTCACACAGATCCAAACAGTAGAAGTGAGATGGAAAAAAGGACGGGTGTTAAGTAGAAAAGATCTAATATTCCAACAAATTTACTAAAAAGGGGCGTTGCTTGGTCTTTTATTTTATTAGTATAGTATCTCTTCTTCTTTCTTGGATTGAGACTAGAACGCATACATCAAAAATTCAGTGTGCAATTTGCATGAGAATAGATAGATTGTTTCCAATTAGTCATTGAGGATACACAAACAAAGTCGAGGTAATTATGTTAAGTTCATTGTGTATCGTATAATAAACGAATACAATTTGTGTATGTACTCCCGGTAAAAATAGGGGAACTCTATTCCATTTCATTGTTCAAGAACAATTGAAAAAGAAAGTCAGACGAGTATGGTATCTATTAAAATACTGAATATAGTAATGCCACCGATTGTACCAACTTACATATGTCTCCCCTTATCAATCGGTATTAGTGAAAGAAATTGAAATTCCCGTACTTGTCTGATGATAAATGCGAAACGAAAAACAAAAGAAATAAGGATCCCCGCTCCGCTGGGGATTAGATCTTGCTACCTGTCCCCCCTTTCACAGAAAATGGGGAGATGAATTGATAAATTCATCGGATCCTAGTTCGGGACTGACGGGGCTCGAACCCGCAGCTTCCGCCTTGACAGGGCGGTGCTCTGACCGATTGAACTACAATCCCAGCAAGGTGTATGGCATACATATTCTTACTAGTTTGATAAGAACATTCTATTCGTTGTGTTGTAACAGAAACACGAATGATATACTGAATATCCACATGGATATGGAATATAGTGAGAGCGACACGGATTACTAGTAACGAGTGGTTATTTTATTGCCAAAAAAATAGATAATCAATTTCTCAATGAGAAAAAGAACTATTTTTATTTTTATGATACTTAATTAAGATTAAGTATCATTAATCTAGATCGTTAGAAAAATCAGAACGAATG